AAAGATGAGATCAGTAAATGGGAATTCACTGAAATTGAATCTTTGTGAGATCGTCAATAGGGCACCAAGGGTGTCTTTAGAGTATACCGAATCAGTATAGCTATCCTTCTTCTGACACAGCAACGCAATTTCACAATTAGTATCTAAATGGAGTGCTAGAGACTTTCTTTTTTCTTTTATTGTTGCCTGTCGATGTAGTATTCTATACTATTCAATAAAAAAATTTTCAAATTCCTGTAGTAGTATAAGGGTTCTCTCCATTATCGGCTTCGGATTAGAAACTGAAGATCAGATAAAATGTGAATACAACGGATTGCTTTCAAATAATTCGCGAGTGGGATTATCATATTCCATTCTCCTACACCTACAATTCAATTAGATCCAAAATATAAAAATATTCTTTCTTTTTGTGTTTGTAGAAGATGTTTTTTGTTGGAACCCCCCCCCCCTTTTTTTTTTTCATTTTTAAGGAATTGGTTAGTTGCCCAGTAAGAAGTAAGACTAGCCGATAGTCTTCGACGAAAGAAAGAGAACAAAGAAGAAAATAATCAATATTCGCGATGCACGCATTGTTGTATTAGAACCAAAAGGCCGTTCTTGATCGAATTATAATTATAAAAAAAAGGGCGGGGGGGCTCTCTAATTTAAGATATGTAAAGAAAAAATGTATAAGTTTCGCACGATTAGATCATGCGAAACTCTTTTTCTTCTCATTAGAGATATTATGAGAACGAACCTACTACTGAATCTAATGAGGTCAAATCAAATTAAAGTAAAAAAGAAAAAGGGAAAGTAATAAAGTAAAGTTAAAGTAAAAAAAGGGAGATTCTAGTATAATATAAGGTCATTCTTTGTTCGAAAATACACAATGTATTCGATACAATAATAAAAAAAAAGATCAAAATCAAAATAGAAATGATTTTCCAATTTTAAAGCGATTCAATTTCATTTTTTGAATGAAGTTACACAACAGAGTTTTTTATTATTTCTAATTTTGATTATTAATTAGAATATATAATATTAGTATAAGAATATTAGTTTTTAAGATGAATCTGTTGATTGGGAATTAGGGGATGCTCAGATATCACAGATGATGAATTGATTTCTTACCTATGTCACTCCCATTTTTTTTTATTACTGTTTAGAAGGATTGATGAATCAAAAACTTTCAATTGAAAGAATAAGTGGAATTGGTCTTTTTGCTTATTCTTGTTTGTATCTTTCAAAAATTTGAATTTAGGGAAGTGCTTTCTAAACATATGTATAAAAAGACCATATTTCATTTAGCCTCTTTATGCTTACTATAACTAGTTATTTAGGTTTTCTACTAGCGGTTTTAACTATAACCTCAGCTCTATTTATCGGGTTGAACAAGATACGACTTATTTGAAATTAATTGAACAAACGATTCATAAAAAAACGAAATCTTTCTGTGTTATTCCATATATTCTATAGTTTCTTACCGTGTCAATTTCCAATTTTTGGTCATTGAGATTCATGGGCAATATGAATTAATAGTTAAGAATAGATATTACCTCTCCTTTTCCTCTTTCAAACAAATTGAAATGATTGAAGTTTTTCTATTTGGAATTGTCTTAGGTCTAATTCCTATTACTTTGGCTGGATTATTTGTAACCGCGTATTTACAATACAGACGCGGTGATCAGTTGGACCTTTAATTAATTAATAGCTCTTTTTTTGATTGACCCCTACTTGCTTTATTAATTTAAATACATAGGGCAGGGGTCAAATTGAAATTGCTGTTCAATTATTTCATTTCAGTGTAATTTTCGACCTAAGAATAACAAGAATGGGATCACGCTCTGTAGGATTTGAACCTACGACATCGGGTTTTGGAGACCCGCGTTCTACCGAACTGAACTAAGAGCGCTTTATTATCACACTAAATATTTTGTAAGTAACCCTAATATATTATATTTTTGCATGCGTATCCTATTCTATAGTAGAATAGAGTCAAATGAAAGATTGATCATGTTATGGATGCCCAATTTAATCGATTTCAATTGATCCCTCATTACGATTCCTGCTCATAAGATAAGTAATAGAATAGGTAGGGATGACAGGATTTGAACCCGTGACATTTTGTACCCAAAACAAACGCGCTACCAAGCTGCGCTACATCCCTTTCAATTGGGTTACAGTGTCATTGTAGAGAATACCCGTATTGTTTTCCACATCTTTATTTACTCCATTTCTATACAAAAATTATCTTGTCATTTCTTCTTTTTGATCTCATATCATAGAACATATAATTAATTATTAATTAATTATAATAAACTACTTATATGCGTTACGTATAATGAAACCCGCTGTAAAAAAAATGAATATTTTGGGGAAATGCTGGTACAGAAAAGGGCACGTTTTTTTTAAGAAAAGGAATATTCTACTGAATCGTTGTACATTTCAATTTGAATTAGGGATTCCGCGGACAAATACAAGCGATCATTAACTCCATATATGTCTGATCATATATGTATTACAAATTCCAATAAAGAAGGAGGATTTCAAATAAAATGCGAGATCTAAAAACATATCTCTCCGTGGCGCCGGTAGTAAGTACTATATGGTTCGGGTTTTTAGCAGGTCTATTGATAGAGATCAATCGTTTATTTCCGGATGCGCTGATATTCCCCTTTTTTTCATTCTAGTTAGTAACATGGGAAGTGGTGAAGAAGATTAGGGATTTAATAAAATCTCTGTGACTAATCCCTCCCCTTCCCATCTTTTAATTTTAGAATTTTTAAAATTCGAATAAGTTCGAAAAGAGAAAGAATAAAAGTGGATTCAAATTCAGTGAAACTCGGAACTCGGGCCTCAGGCCCGAGGCTCGAATTAAAATAAAATTTTTAATTTAAATAATTTAAATTAAAAGAGAATGAGAACGGAAATGGAAATTGATGGATAGGTCAACAATATCATACAAAATACTTAAATGAAAGACGAAACGCTATATTGGGATTAGAAATGTAGTTAGAAATCATTGTATTACTTATTATTACTATCTTGATTGCAACGAAATTTTTCATAATTTTATTTCGAGTTAGCAACTTCTATTTTTTTTTTTCGTTCCTTTTTTCTCTTTGGATCGCAAAATAGAATAGTTGAGTGAATCAAAAATACAAAGGGGGTTCATGGCCAAGGGGAAAGATGTTCGAGTAACAGTTATTTTGGAATGTACCAATTGTGCTGTTCGAAATGATGCTAATAAGGAATCAAAGAGGGTTGGTATTTCCAGATATATTACTCAAAAGAATCGACACAATACGCCTAGTCGATTGGAATTGAGAAAATTCTGTCCCTTTTGTTACAAATATACAATTCATGGGGAGATAAAGAAATAGATGGAACCGATTACACGTATGTATTGTATGTCATCCTTCCAAGGAAGATGAAAAATGTCATATACCATATATTATATATAACATATATTTAAAGATAAACAAACCAAAAAGAAATCCCCGACAAAATTAGGATTTTCGGGATAAGGAATAAACAAATCATGGATAAATCCAAGCGACTCTATTTTAAATCCAAGCGATCTTTTCGTAGGCGTTTGCCCCCGATTGGGTCGGGGGATCGAATTGATTATAGAAACATGAGTTTAATTAGTCGATTTATTAGTGAACAAGGAAAGATATTATCTAGGCGGGTGAATAGATTAAACTTAAAACAACAACGATTAATTACTATTGCTATCAAGCAAGCTCGTATTTTATCTTTGTTACCCTTTCTTAATAATGAGAAACAATTTGAAAGAGGTGAGTCGGCTGCTAGAACTGCGGGTCTTAGAATCAAAAAGGGGGATAGGCTTACTCTTCACTTGAATCAAAATTCCAATACGAACTCAAAGGCGGATTGATGTTTTGTTCGAAAAATTCGCGAATTAAGATGTGAGTGTCGTGTCATAAGAAAAAAAGGATCGGGGAAAAAGAATAAATCTTTTTTTATTGAACGCCTTGTTTGTTCATTTTGACGACTTTATCATATTATTTGATTATATTTTATCATACTAATTTCTATTCTACCTTCCCGGAGTTCATTTTACAGCGCACTCCATTAAAATTTAAAACATTCCTATGGAGTCCTTCCAATCTACTTATTTTATAATCTCAGTGGAAATCATAGAAAGACAATTTATATTTAATATAGCTATTTGCGCAAGTATTTTACGATTAAGAAGCAACTGCTTCTTGTACAGATTGTGTATGAAAATATTATAACTATAGTATACTAAATTCCCTCGAATTGCTGCATTTATCCGAGTGATCCACAAACGGCGAAAATATCTCTTTTGCCTACCTCTATCCCGATAAGCCGAAAACAAAGCTCTTATTTTCTGTTGAGTAATAGTTCGAGTAAGTCTTGAATGAGCCCCTCGAAAGCTTGATGCAAATAAACGAATTTTTGTTCTACGTCTCCGAGCTATACATCCTCGTTTAATTCTGGTCATTGAATAAATGAAACTTTGATAAATAACTAATTGATTTCTTTTCTTTCAGTTATTCCCTTCCCCTTTACTAGTTTGTTAATAACAAAACGGATCCTTCCAATGTATAAAATAAAAACTCCAACGGCTTTTGCTACTATAACCTTCCCGCCCACGATTTTTTCTTTTTTTTATAGGCATTTTACCTCGAAATAAGAAATAATATTGATATTGATACTAGATATTAAAAAAAGCATATTAATAGTAAATAAAAACAAAAAGTAGTAAATATAAAATAGAAATGAATAAAAAAAAAATAGTGGGTTCCATCGTTTCTATGGTTACTTCTTAAACGGCGAGATCCCTTCTATACACCGGAGCCCCTTCTTTTCTTTCATTTAATCAATGCTATTGTTAACTTGTACAGTTCACACTTTTTGGCTCTACCCATGAATTATTCAGTAATCCGTCTTTCACAACGAGATCCACTTATACAGTAACGGTATTTAATTATGAAAATTAACTGTGTAGCTGACCCTCTTAGTCCGTTGTTGAAAGAGTAAGGGCGTAATCTTTCTTGCCTTTAAATGGGATTCCCCCCGCTTAATGGATAAACATTTGCTACCAATGGGAAATTCTTTCTCATCTTAAATTTAAAATGGAGACGATTGGATTTACACCATTAGAAACCATAAATTTTGATACACAATAGAAGGGTATGATAGATACTTTTTAGATAGTGAATGGAGTTCTTCCGTTTTATTTTATCTTATTTACTGTTACTGATCACTGATACTGGAAAAATGGGTTCTTTTCTTTTGCCCCAGTCCATGCTCTGAACGAGTCACACATACACCCTAGTACATGTTCCTCGTCGCTGAGGGCATCCCCCAAGGGCGGGGGATTTCGTAACATTTCTGATTGGCTGTCTCGTCTTTCTAATAAGTTGTTTAATAGTTGGCATGTTGACTCGTATACATAATGAGCTGGTTTAGATCGATCCTAACCGGCCGATTAGGAATTACTTCTATAGTAATAAATTAATTAATAGAATACTCTATCAAACCCAGTAAGAAGATAAAATTTCAAATGGCGTATTTGTATTTGCGCGAAATCCCTGTTATTTTTTATTCTACCCCTACATGATCAACAATTCCATGAGCTTGGGCTTCTGTTGCTGACATAAAAACATCTCTTTCCATGTCTTCGGATACAACCCATAGAGGTGTGCCCGTTCTTTGTACATAAACCCTTGTAATGGTTTCGCGCAGCTTCATCATTTCTTCCGCTTCCAGGATAAATTCTCCTGCGGGTGCCTCATAAAAAGAACTAGCAGGTTGATGGATCATTACCCTGATTATATAACCTAATAAATGGTTCTTCTATCTCGAAGAGAACTCAAAGAGAATAAATTAAATAACGAGTAATGATATGAAAACCAAAAGATAGAATTGAACAACCGTACAGGCATCTTTTGCGCATTGCATACGGCTATACAATGGAATTTACTTTATAACCTCCATTCCATTGAAGAAGTATAAAATCAAATTCAAATATTCAAATATAGGGCCTATCAGACCCCGATCGGTAAATAATCCAATAACCATCCTTCATTTTATTTTGGAGTAGTTAAAACATACTATGATGGTTCCGTTGCTTTATATATTTATTTAGTCTGTTATTAAGCAATCCCAAAGTTTCTTTTTTTTGTATTCTTTCCTAAGATAAATATTGTTATTATCCCTCTGGTGTGAAAACAAAAAAGTTTGTGACGCTGCAATAGGCTTCCGATAAATCAGATAAAATCGGAAATGCCCTTTATCTCATACTATTCGTTCGATATATAATCTAATGATTGATTTTTGAAAAAAAACAAAAATAAAAAAAAAAGGTTTCTCATATCGAATTCAAAATGCCATGCTATTATTACTTAATAGTCATATTTCATATGGCGAAGGCATAGTCTTCTTTTTTCTCTCAAATACAAAACTCATTGGCGCCGAGCATGAGGGAATGCTAGACGTTTGGTAATTTCTCCTCCGACCAGAAGAAAAGATCCTATTGAAGCGGCCAATCCCATGCATATTGTCTGTACATCTGGTTGTACAAATTGCATAGTATCATAAATAGCTACTCCGGGTATTACCCACCCCCCGGGAGAGTTTATAAACAAATACAGATCTTTGCTATCATCCTCTAGACTGAGATATACCATAAGACCAATAATTTGATTCGAGAGATCGCTATCAACCTCTTGGCCTAAAAAAAGTAATCTTGCTCGATAAAGTCGGTTGATTAGGATATAATTGTATCCTTAGGAACCGTACGCGCACCTTTTGATGCATACGGTTTACCAAAAATCGCGCAAAAAAAAAGAATCAATGTGTAGATTGCAGCCCTCATTCTTTTTTATTTTCATAGGGGGCTCTTTCTAACTTCTAACAAAGGGCTTTTTTTCTTCCATTTTTCAAGAAGGATTTGTTTTGGCCTGTTTACTTTACCTATATATAAATAAAATATATATATAAATAATTTCCTAAACTTATCGAATGAACTTCTCATTGATGTATTGTTTCATCGAGATCGAATCCAAATAACGATGCCATTTTCTTGTTCCTGAATGGGCTTTTTCAATTTTTTTAGGTTTATGCTCTACTCCGAGTAAAGATAGGCCCGATTTGTATTTGCACATATAGGGCAAATGTCCCAATACCACGTCTTTTTGCTATGGCTTTTTTTATTTTTCAATTTCATTTATTTCATGTCTTCCACTAAATATTCAATGTATTCATTATATTAAATGTATTCATTATATTACTCGATTGATTAAACAGTTTGAGATCGCTCCTGTTTATAAATAGAATATTATAAAAGTAGTAATCTTAGATATATTACCAATTGGGTTTTTTCTAAACGGAGCCTGGATACTTCATTTTTTTGGTCCAGTCGAGCCAACCATAAATTATTCTAATTGATAATATTAATCTGATACCCCTACAAAAAATAAATAGGATTAAATTGTATTTCACGCTCCAAACTTTTGATAATTCAATCAATCTTTTTTGGGCGAAAGAGGGGATATCTCGATCAGGGGAGAGAATGGGGAAATTCCATGTGACCCAATATATCTGACAAGTCGCACTATATGTCAACCCACGATGCATCTTCCTCTCCAGGACTTCGAAAAGGTACTTTTGGAACACCAATAGGCATAAAATGAAAGAAAAAAATGAAGTACTATATCTTACTTTGATGTGGAAGCGTAACAACGGGTTTATTGTCTTAATAAGATTAGCCTTTATCATAGTTTATCCATAAATTGAATAAGTTCATAACAATAACATAAAAAAAGAAAACCGAATGATTATGACTAAAGGAAAATTTTTACGAAACGAATGGGTCTTTGGAATGATATGAACAAATGGGTATGTCTTCACTCAGAGAAAATTAAAGTGGGATCAATCCCCTCTACCATTGCGTATTGGTACTTATCGGGTATAGAATAGATCTGCTTATTTTTGTTCCTACAAATGGAATTCGTCTATTATTACTATCTATTATTATTACTAAAAGAATAGAACAAATATTAATTCTTTCCTCGAGAAAATCTACCGAAAGAGCGGGTCCAGAGCATAGTTTTTTTACTTTTTACAATGCAATAAAGTTACATAGTGTCTATTATTCGTTGATTAAAGGGGTATTTCCATGGGTTTGCCTTGGTATCGTGTTCATACCGTCGTATTGAATGATCCGGGTCGTTTGATTTCTGTTCATATAATGCATACAGCTCTAGTTGCTGGTTGGGCCGGTTCGATGGCTCTATACGAACTAGCGGTTTTTGATCCCTCTGACCCCGTTCTTGATCCAATGTGGAGACAGGGTATGTTTGTTATACCCTTCATGACTCGTTTAGGAATAACCAATTCATGGGGCGGTTGGAGTATCACAGGGGGTACTATAACGAATCCGGGTATTTGGAGTTACGAAGGTGTGGCCGGGGCACATATTGTGTTTTCTGGCTTATGCTTTTTGGCAGCTATTTGGCATTGGGTGTACTGGGATCTAGAAATATTTTCTGATGAACGTACAGGAAAACCTTCTTTAGATTTACCTAAGATTTTTGGAATTCATTTATTTCTTTCAGGGTTGGCTTGTTTTGGGTTTGGCGCATTTCATGTAACGGGGTTGTATGGTCCTGGAATATGGGTGTCCGATCCTTATGGACTAACCGGAAGGGTACAATCTGTAAATCCAGCGTGGGGTGTGGAAGGTTTTGATCCTTTTGTTCCGGGAGGAATAGCCTCTCATCATATTGCAGCAGGGACATTGGGCATATTAGCCGGCCTATTCCATCTTAGTGTCCGTCCGCCCCAACGTCTATACAAAGGATTACGCATGGGAAATATTGAAACCGTCCTTTCCAGCAGTATCGCTGCTGTCTTTTTTGCCGCTTTTGTTGTTGCTGGAACTATGTGGTATGGTTCAGCAACTACCCCGATTGAATTATTTGGTCCCACTCGTTATCAATGGGATCAGGGATACTTCCAGCAAGAAATATATCGAAGAGTTAGCGCTGGGATAGCCGAAAATCAAAGTTTATCAGAGGCTTGGTCTAAAATTCCTGAAAAATTGGCTTTTTATGATTACATCGGTAATAATCCGGCAAAAGGGGGATTATTCAGAGCGGGCTCAATGGACAACGGGGATGGAATAGCTGTTGGGTGGTTAGGACACCCTATCTTTAGAGATAAGGAAGGGCGTGAACTTTTTGTACGTCGTATGCCCACTTTTTTTGAAACATTTCCGGTTGTTTTGGTAGACGGAGACGGTATTGTTAGAGCCGATGTTCCGTTTCGAAGGGCAGAGTCGAAGTATAGTGTCGAACAAGTAGGTGTAACTGTGGAGTTCTATGGTGGCGAACTGAATGGAGTCAGTTATAGTGATCCTGCTACTGTGAAAAAATATGCTCGACGCGCTCAATTGGGCGAAATTTTTGAATTAGATCGTGCTACTTTGAAATCCGATGGTGTTTTTCGTAGCAGTCCAAGGGGTTGGTTTACTTTTGGCCATGCTTCATTTGCTCTGCTCTTCTTCTTCGGACATATTTGGCATGGCGCTAGAACCTTGTTCCGAGATGTTTTTGCCGGTATTGACCCAGATTTGGATGCTCAAGTAGAATTTGGAACATTCCAAAAACTTGGGGATCCGACTACAAGACGACAAGTAGTCTGATACAAGATTGATTTCTTACTTTTATTTTTGTGATTTAACATAGACAGGGAGCCGGATAAATCTTGATTTGAATCGCTGCCTTTGCCCTTTCTTTGACTCTTTCTCTTTAGTTATCCGGGAGACGACCCAAAATAAACAGGCATGGAAGCTATAATTGTAAACCACAATCGAATCTATGGAAGCATTGGTTTATACATTCCTCTTAGTCTCGACTCTGGGAATAATATTTTTCGCCATCTTTTTTCGGGAACCACCTAAAGTTCCAACTAAAAAGATGAAATGATTTTTTATTATCTCGATTGAAGTAATGAGCCTCCCAATATTGGGAGGCTCATTACTTCAACTAGTCTCCGTGTTCCTCGAATGGATCTCTTAGTTGTTGAGAGGGTTGCCCAAAAGCAGTATATAAGGCGTACCCAGTAAAACTTACAAGTAAACCAGATATAGAGATGGCAACTAAGGTTGCTGTTTCCATTATTATATAATTTTAAGACCACAATGGATCTATGCTAAGATCATTTATTTACAATATAATGGTATACAAAGTCAACGGCTCTCACTGAATACAAAATAGGATTTATGGCTACACAAACCGTTGAGAATAGTTCTAGATCTGGTCCAAGACGAACCATTGTAGGGGATTTATTGAAACCACTGAATTCGGAATATGGTAAAGTAGCTCCAGGTTGGGGAACTACTCCTTTGATGGGTATTGCAATGGCTCTATTTGCGATATTCCTATCTATTATTTTGGAGATTTATAATTCTTCCATTTTACTGGATGGAATTTCAATGAATTAGATTCACAAGAACTACTAAATCGCTTTTCACTACAAAGTGAATCATTTAGGTCGTTTTTAGCCCATTCTATTTTTGGGTAGTTCGACCGTGGAATTTCTTTGTTTCTGTATTTCCGGAATATGAGTGTGTGACTTGTTATAATTGATCCTATGGATACTACAGAGAGTGGTTCTGTCATCTTGATACAGATGGTTTTACCTCGTCGGATATTCATTCTAGTATCCGGAACGCGCGGAATATAGGAAATAGATTACAAACTATTCTAACTATGATTCATATTTTATATTAAGACCTCGCGGGCCGGACTCCAAAAAAAAAGAGTTAACCCCCAATAAAAAAGGGGGTTAGAAGTGATAAATCGACAGATTTTTATTCTTTTTCCCGTTTATGCTTATTTTAATTAAGGGACAAACCTTTCTTGAAATTTTTATTCAGTATATCTATTCATTGAATAAGTGATGATCCAACGATTCTTACTCAGGGAATTTTTGGACTTAGTTTGAAGGTTTTCTTGAATCATCGTGGTTGTAGTATGAATCTGAGGTTTTAATCGATTCATAGGGTCTTAACAAGAGAATTCCTATCAATAATAAAGAAAACAGAAGTAAAACCGCGTTACACACAAATAAGAATAACAAGAATAACAAATAAAAGAAAATAAAAAAAAAAATAGGTAAATAGAGGATTCAAGAGGCCTGTAACAATCAACATAAAGACGAATGAGCCAACTTGATATTTTTTAGCATTATAACCACAAAGAAGAGCTTTCAGATTTTTATTCTTTCGTATCTTTAGAGAAAAAGAAAGAGTGAATCATAGGAGGAAAGATAAATAAGTTTCAAACTTTTTATTACACATATCCATTCTAGCCAGTATTTGGGTGGTTTTTGTTTGAGCCGTACGAAATGAAATTCTCATATACGGTTCTCAGAGGGGGAGTTCGCTGGATTTACCTATCTCAATAAAGTATATGATTGGTTCGAAGAACGTCTTGAGATTCAGGCGATTGCAGATGATATAACTAGTAAATATGTCCCTCCCCATGTGAACATATTTTATTGTTTAGGCGGAATTACACTTACTTGTTTTTTAGTACAAGTAGCTACGGGATTTGCTATGACTTTTTACTATCGCCCAACGGTTACTGAGGCTTTTGCTTCCGTTCAATATATAATGACTGAAGCTAACTTTGGTTGGTTAATCCGATCAGTTCATCGATGGTCCGCAAGTATGATGGTGCTAATGATGATCCTGCACGTATTTCGTGTGTATCTCACCGGTGGCTTTAAAAAACCTCGTGAATTGACTTGGGTTACAGGTGTAGTTTTAGCTGTATTGACCGCATCTTTTGGCGTGACTGGTTATTCCTTACCCCGGGACCAAATTGGTTATTGGGCAGTCAAAATTGTAACAGGCGTACCGGAAGCTATTCCTGTAATAGGATCGCCTTTGGTAGAGTTATTGCGCGGAAGTGCTAGTGTAGGACAACCCACCCTGACTCGTTTTTATAGTTTACACACTTTTGTATTACCTCTACTTACTGCCGTATTTATGTTAATGCACTTCCCAATGATACGTAAGCAAGGCATCTCTGGTCCTTTATAGAGAAGGAATAGTATTATAGATCATAGATATTTGTAATCAGTCATTTATCACTTCACTCAGGGTAGGAACAATAGGATTTCATTGCTATAAATATGGATTATTGAAAAGAATAAAACATGTATTTGGATCTTTTCCTTCAACCCCGCAAAATTGTATTATTTATTTGACACTAATGGTTGAAGTGAATTTTCTGAAGATAAAATGGATTATGGGAGTGTGTGACTTGAACTATTGATTAGTCCGTGCAGATATATGCCTGTCTGCCACATTTGTTTGAATTCACAACGAAATGTGTCTTTGTTCCAACTACTACGTAAGCCCCATATGGAGGATAGGCTGGTTCACTACTTGAAGAGAATCTTTTCTATGATCAGCCTTGACATGTCTCATGTCATGCATAAGCAGGCTCCGTAAG